TCATATTTGTTTCGGTAAATATGCTCTTCAGGCACTTGAACCTGCTTGGATCACATCTAGACAAATCGAAGCAGGTCGACGAGCAATGACACGAAATGCACGCCGTGGTGGAAAAATATGGGTCCGTATATTTCCAGACAAACCAGTTACAGTAAGACCTGCTGAAACACGTATGGGTTCGGGGAAAGGATCCCCTGAATATTGGGTAGCTGTTGTTAAACCGGGGCGAATACTATATGAAATGGGTGGAGTAACCGAAAATATAGCTAGAAGGGCTATTTTAATAGCAGCATCTAAAATGCCTATACGAACTCAATTTATTATTTCGGGATAAAAATGTAGAACCGACAGAGATGAATCTTAGGGATAAAACAAAAACGCAGGTTTCTTTTTTTGGACAAACAATATTTCTTTTATTTTCTTCATCCTTTGCATTGGAAGAATAAACAAAAAATTTGATATGATTCAACCTCAGACCCATTTAAATGTAGCGGATAACAGCGGGGCTCGAGAATTGATGTGTATTCGAATCATAGGAGCTAGTAATCGTCGATATGCTCATATTGGTGACGTTATTGTTGCTGTGATTAAAGAAGCAGTACCAAATATGCCCCTAGAAAAATCAGAAGTAGTGAGAGCTGTAATTGTTCGTACCTGTAAAGAACTAAAACGTGACAGCGGTATGATAATACGATATGATGACAATGCTGCAGTTGTGATTGATCAAGAAGGAAATCCAAAAGGAACTCGAATTTTTGGGGCAATCCCCCGTGAATTGAGAAAATTGAATTTTACTAAAATAGTTTCATTAGCTCCCGAGGTATTATAAAATAAAATGAGATCGTGATATCTTTGGGGTATTTGAAAGAAATAGATTAAGAACTAGATTAATTCGTAGATTGTGTCTCACGCATATACCTTGCAAAATTCCTATTCATAAATCAATAAAAAAAAAAGAAAAACATGTTGATTATATCCAATTTTGAGACACCAATAATTTTAGTTCATCATGGGTAGAGACACTATTGCTGAGATAATAACCTCTATACGAAATGCTGATATGGATAGAAAAAGAGTTGTTCGCATAGCATCTACTAATATTACCGAAAATATTGTTAAAATACTTTTCCGAGAGGGTTTTATCGAAAACGTCAGAAAACATCGAGAAAAAAACAAATATTTTTTGGTTTTAACCCTTCGACATAGAAGGAATGGGAAAAGACCCTATAGAAATTTTTTAAATTTAAAACGGATCAGTAGACCCGGTTTACGAATCTATTCTAACTCTCAACGAATTCCTAGAATTTTAGGTGGGATGGGAATTGTAATTCTTTCTACTTCTCGGGGTATAATGACAGACCGGGAGGCTCGACTAGAACGAATCGGTGGAGAAATTTTGTGTTATATATGGTAATCCATTTAATATCCAAATGGGATCCGAAACCTCTTCCTATTTGTAAAAAAAAAAAGAAAGGGGGTGAGTTGTCTAATATCGTCTTTCCTCCATTAATTGATACTTCAGGGGGGCTTTACCTGAAATGAAAGAACAAAAATGGATTCATGAAGGTTTAATTACTGAATCGCTTCCCAATGGCATGTTCCGAGTTCGGTTAGATAATGAAGATCTGATTCTAGGTTACGTTTCAGGAAAGATCCGACGTAGTTTTATACGGATACTGCCAGGAGATAAAGTCAAAATTGAAGTAAGTCGTTATGATTCAACCAGAGGACGTATAATTTATCGACTCCGAAACAAGGATTCGAAAGATTAGGTCATTTTTATTCGATACGATTCGAGATGCAAAATTTCAAGAAACTTATTTTCTACCAAAAAAGAATTAAGATAAGGAATGACAAATATGAAAATAAGAGCTTCCGTTCGAAAAATTTGTGAAAAATGTCGACTAATCCGTAGGCGGGGGCGCATTATAGTAATTTGTTCCAACCCGAGACATAAACAAAGACAAGGATAATCAGACCCGCTAAAGGGCTCAATGTACAAATAAGAAATCTGTTTTGACATAAAATGGATATATCCATATATTTCTGACTCATATTTATGAGATGATACAATATGGCAAAAGCTATACCGAGAACTGGTTCACGTAGGAATGTACGTATTGGTTCACGTAAGAGTGCACGTAGAATACCAAAGGGAGTTATTCATGTTCAAGCAAGTTTCAATAATACCATAGTCACAGTTACAGATGTGCGGGGGCGGGTGGTTTCCTGGTCCTCGGCCGGTACTTGTGGATTCAAGGGTACGAGAAGAGGGACACCCTTTGCCGCTCAAACTGCTGCAGCAAATGCTATTCGTACAGTAGTTGATCAAGGTCTGCAACGAGCAGAAGTCATGATAAAAGGTCCCGGTCTCGGAAGAGACGCAGCATTACGAGCTATTCGTAGAAGTGGTATACTATTAACTTTCGTACGGGATGTAACCCCTATGCCACATAATGGCTGTAGACCTCCGAAAAAAAGACGTGTGTAGAAAGTGAAG